ACTCCTATAACTGAATATTGAAAGAGTAAATATTCGCCCGCGAATTTTTTTTTTTTTGAATGAATTTCGAAATTTGAGTTGATCCGATATAATAAAAGGCAAAACAAAATAAAGATTCATTATAACCTTATAACAAAACAACATTATATTATCTAGAACATTATCTCCAAATAAACATTATCTATAACATTATCTATAAATAGAATATATGTTTAGTTATATATCAAAACAAAATATTAGAAATTTTGTTTTCTAATAAATTTAATAAATTAGAGATGAAATTTCAAATTCAGTATATTGTTTCAATAGATTATTCATTAAATACATGGATCTTTTTTTATCCTTTCGTTCGCGAGGAGCTGGATGAGAAGAAACTCTCACGTCCAGTTCTGTAGTAGAGATGGAATTGATAAACAACCATCAACTATAACCCCAAAAGAACCAGATTCCGTAAACACCATAGAGGAAGAATGAAAGGAATATCTTATCGAGGTAATCGTATTTGCTTCGGTAAATATGCCCTTCAAGCGCTTGAACCCGCTTGGATCACATCTAGACAAATAGAAGCAGGTCGACGAGCAATGACACGAAATGCACGCCGTGGTGGAAAAATATGGGTACGTATATTTCCAGACAAACCAGTTACAGTAAGACCTACAGAAACACGTATGGGTTCAGGAAAAGGATCTCCCGAATATTGGGTAGCTGTCGTTAAACCAGGTAGAATACTTTATGAAATGAGCGGAGTAGCAGAAAATATAGCCAGAAAGGCTATTTCAATAGCGGCATCAAAAATGCCTATACGAACTCAATTCATTATTTCAGGATAGAAATGTAGAACCAAAAGAAAGAAGTTTTTTGGATGAAAAAAAAATTTCAGGTTTCTTTTTTGTTTTGAATAAACAACATTTTTTTTTTACTTCGCCTTTTGCATTGAAAAAACGGATAAAAAATGATATGATTCAACCTCAAACCCATTTGAATGTAGCGGATAACAGCGGAGCCCGAGAATTGATGTGTATTCGAATCATAGGAGCTAGTAATCGACGATATGCTCATATCGGTGACGTTATTATTGCTGTAATCAAAGAAGCAGTACCAAATACACCTCTAGAAAGATCAGAAGTGATCAGAGCTGTAATTGTACGTACTTGTAAAGAACTCAAACGTGACAACGGTATGATAATACGATATGATGACAATGCTGCAGTTGTTATTGATCAAGAAGGAAATCCAAAGGGAACTCGAATTTTTGGAGCGATCGCCCGAGAATTAAGACAGTTAAATTTCACTAAAATAGTTTCATTAGCACCTGAAGTATTATAAGACAAGACTATAATACAGTTAGAGTATTTTATAGTATTTGAATAAAATTGATTAACTTAATTAGTAGATTGTTTGTGTCTCACGTATATACCTTTAATAATTCAGAAATAAAAAATAAAGAAAAAAAGAGCATGTTAATTATATTCAAATTCGGGGACAACAATAATCTTAGTTTATTATGAGTAAAGACACTATTGCTAACATAATAACTTCTATACGAAATGCTGACATGAATAAAAAAAAAACAGTTAGAATACCATCTACTAACATTACTGAAAACATTGTTAAAATTCTTTTACGAGAAGGTTTTATTGAAAACATGAGGAAACATCAGGAAGACAAGAATTTTTTTTTGGTTTTAACCCTACGACATAGAAGGAATAGGAAAGGTCCATATAGAAATGGTTTAAATTTAAAACGGATCAGTCGACCCGGTCTACGAATCTATTCTAACTATCAACGAATTCCTAGAATTTTAGGCGGAATGGGGATTGTAATTCTTTCTACTTCTCGAGGTATAATGACAGACAGAGAGGCTCGACTAGAAGGAATTGGTGGAGAAATTTTGTGTTATATATGGTAATCTTTCTGAGATCTGAATTATATGCAAAATTTTTCTATTTGTGAAAAAAAAAAAAGAGAAAAGGCGAGTTTATAATATTTCTCCTTACACGTTAGTTGATAACTCAAGTGAAAGAACAAAAAAAAAGATTCATGAAAGTTTCATTTCTGAATTACTTTCCAATGGTATGCTCTGGGTTCATTTAGATAATGAAGACCTGATTTTAGGTTATGTTTCAGGAAGGATTCGACGTAGTTTTTTTATACATATACTTTTATAGATATACTGGCGGTATAGAATAAAAATGGAAGCAAGTCATTATAATTCAATTGGAGGACGTATAATTTTTCGACTGCAAAACAAAGATTCGAATGATTAGATAGTTTTTTTTTTTTTTTCAATTTCAACATTGATTTCGTGGGAATACAATTCGAAATTGAAAAATTTCAAGAAGCTTATTTTCTTCCAATAAAGAAATTCAGAATTAAGGAATGACAAATATGAAAATAAGAGCCTCCGTTCGTAAAATTTGTGAAAAATGTCGACTGATCCGTAGACGAGGACGAATTATAGTAATTTGTTCCAACCCAAGACATAAACAAAGACAAGGAT